TCCCATAATTTTCTATTTCTAGGATCAAGCAACTCGGGTTTTGTCGTTCTAGAACATGAGATTTTATAGAAGTAATGAAAAATAGATACGAGTAGAACCCAAAAAGGGAGAAAAAAAATATATAAAAGTTATACAAAAATTTATATAAGAATTACTATCCCTTTCTATTTCTTTATTTCCTTAATTGAATTTTGTTTGATTAGGACCAAGCTACTTAAAAACCTCCGCCTTTTTAAAAATATCCCGAACGGTTCCTGTGGGCTGAGCGCCCTTTTCAAGGAAATATAGAATAGCAGGAACGTTTAAATAACTTTGATTCTTTATCGGATCATAAAAACCCACGTTCCGAAGATCTCTTCCTTCTCTTCGGGATCGAACATCAATTGCAACGATTCGATAGACGGCTCATTGGGATAGATCTAAGTAAATGAACAAGACCCCCCCTAGAAACGTATAGGAAGTTTTCTCCTCGTACGGCTCGAGAAAAAATGATTTGGAGTTTTGTCTACGTATAGAATTCTAATTAATGGCAAAGGAGTTGATAAAATAAATTAGAATGGGATTTAACTCATTTTTTTCTTCCTACTTCCTGAAAAAGAAAAAATCATTTGTACCCATAACTCAAGTTGGATAATTCTCAAATAGCTTAAAAGAAAAAAAATATTTAGGCAATTTATTTCATTTTTTGAATGGTCTTTAACCCCCCTTTTGTTTGTCTCATTTAAAATACAATCCATTTGGATTCTTTATTCTTTATCTTTATTATGATCAAGTTATTGAGACAATTGAAAAAACGGCGTTTCCTTGTTCTGGGATCCTTTTTCTTTGTTTTAAATCAGTGGGTTTAGACATTACTTCGGTGCTTCTTAATCCTTACAAAATGGCAGCAACATACCCCTTTTGTGATTTATTTCCAGCAAAGAATCATACAAACGCTCGATTCCCCGCGATACACTTTGAATCGAAAGAGTTTTTTCAATTCCAACAAATTTTCCTTTTGAATTAAAAACTTGACCGAATTGGATCCTTTCTATTTCTATATTGATGATATACTTACGAAGTTGTTCCAATTTATTGATTGGTATTAACCCTAGATTCTTGCCCCCTGAAAGATGAATCCATACTTTCTACCCGAGCTCCATCATGTACTATATTCATTAAAACCTAACAAAAAGAAGGATTCTAGTCAAAACAGAACGGATGTCGGGCCAAGAGCACCTTCATTCTTAGAAAAGATGGCGGTAAAAATCCACACCGAATCGTGTCCTTCAAGTCGCACGTTGCTTTCTACCACATCGTTTCAAACGAAGTTTTACCATAACAAAACATTCCTCTAATTTGGAACCCGTATGGAATTGATTCAATTATGGAATCATGAATAGTCATTGGTTCCGTGGATACATAAACATATTAATCTATACCCTTTTTTTCTTCTATACAAATTCTTCTATACAAAGATGGCAAAAAGTTTTCTGAAGCAATCTTAGCAAGACCCCACCTATTATTGTATGTTATTGTATGAATGCAACACTTTACTTTTTATTAAAAAAACTAATAGAAATATAGAAAGAATACGAATATGAATAAATGAATTCTTTTTTACTCTGCATCTTAAAGTGACTCAATATGACCCATTTACCACTTCTTTGAATACCAAAGATTCAACTCAAAAGCAATCATTCAAAATTTTTATAATCGAAAAAGTTTCCTATTTCGACATCATTATTTTAATTTTGAATAAAGTTTTACAGTTAAGACTAAAAATTGGATCATCATAAAAAAAAAAAAGAGAGAGAGAAATATCTGTTTCTTTTCGAATTGAACTATCAACGATTTAAAGCAGATAAATGGATTGAACAAAAACCCCATTTTTGTGTGAGATGGATAAAAAAGACTGATCTAAGAGAAGATTTAGGTACTTGTTCTTGTTCTTTCGATTCGAATTTTATTAATATAAGATGAACGAATAGGGGTTTTTCGTACCTATCATATAGACTGAACTGAAGTCTTTATTATGGATTATGGATAAAAAAACACACATCCGTTACATATGTAACTTGATTCGTTGTTAATGAGATTCGGACAGACACAGATATTTAAATGAATACCTCCCGTTACTAATTAAGAACTATAACTATCTATCCCCCGACTCTCTGGGAATACTGAATCAGAACAAAAAAAGGATCCCCTTTGGGTGGGGAAGGGGGACTCTCTAGGGACAAAGACAAACAAGTCCAGATTAGGCCCTTGCTCCTAATTTTTTAGTTTACCCTAACCCAGTCTTAAGAGACTTAATCCCGTTAATTTAATGTAATAACCTCCCTCTTGTTTAGAATTAAGTGATCCTAATAATTTGGCTACCCTATTTACATTTAAGTTTAATTTTAATGGATAGAGAATAAGAGATAGGAAAGACAGGCTCTTTCTTATTGTGATTCAAAATAAAATGTATCGTTGAAAATTCAAAAAGATATGAGACGTAAGGTTTTTCTTCAAATTA